TCGGGCCTGCTTATATGATACCTAATCATATGGCCACTAAGTTGAAAAATTCTATGACACCGGGGCGGGGTGCATTTGGATTTCTCCAGTTCAACTAGGATTCGAGTCCCCAACCTTACTTTCTGCGCAATTTAAGATCGAGAAAAGGAAGTTTTCCAATCATTGACTCAAACCCATTGTCGAATCCAACTCATTGGAATAGGGAGGTACGTATGGCAGAACGGGCCAATCTGGTATTTCACAATAAAGTGATAGACGGAACTGCCATTAAACGACTTATTAGCAGATTAATAGATCACTTTGGAATGGCATATACATCACATATCTTAGATCAAGTAAAAACTCTAGGTTTTCAGCAAGCAACTGCTATATCCATTTCATTAGGAATTGATGATCTTTTAACAATACCTTCTAAGGAATGGCTAGTACAAGATGCTGAACAACAAAGTTTGATTTTGGAAAAACACCATCATTTTGGGAATGTACACGCGGTAGAAAAATTACGCCAATCTATTGAGATATGGTATGCTACAAGTGAATATTTGCGACAAGAAATGAATCTTAATTTTAGGATGACTGACCCGTTTAATCCAGTCCATATAATGTCTTTTTCAGGAGCTAGAGGAAATGCATCTCAAGTACATCAATTAGTAGGTATGAGAGGATTAATGTCGGATCCCCAAGGGCAAATGATTGATTTACCCATTCAAAGCAATTTACGCGAAGGACTTTCTTTAACAGAATATATTATTTCTTGCTACGGAGCCCGAAAAGGAGTTGTAGATACTGCTGTACGAACATCAGATGCTGGATATCTTACGCGCAGACTTGTTGAAGTAGTTCAACACATTGTTGTACGTAGAACAGATTGTGGCACTACCCGAGGCATTTCTGCAAGTCCTCGAAATAGGACACTGCCAGAAAGAATTTTTATCCAAACATTGATTGGTCGTGTATTATCAGACAACATATATATGGGTCCGCGGTGCATTGCCATTCGAAATCAAGATATTGGGATTGGGCTTGTCACCCAATTCATAACTTTTCGAACACAACCAATATATATTAGAACTCCCTTTACTTGTAGGAGTACATCTTGGATCTGTCGATTATGTTATGGTCGGAGTGCTACTCATGGGGACCTGGTTGAATTGGGGGAAGCTGTAGGTATTATTGCGGGGCAATCCATTGGAGAACCAGGGACTCAACTAACATTAAGAACTTTTCATACCGGTGGAGTATTTACGGGGGGTACTGCAGAACATGTACGGGCCCCTTCTAATGGAAAAATCCAATTCAATGAGGGTTTACTTCAGCCTACACGTACGCGTCATGGGCATCCTGCCTTTTTATGTTCTATGGACTTATATGTAATTATTAAGAGTAAGGATATTATACATGAGGTAACTATTCCACCAAAAAGTTTTCTTTTAGTTCAAAATGGTCAATATGTAAAATCAGAACAAGTGATTGCTGAGATTCGCGCGGGAACATACACTTTCAATTTTAAAGAGAGGTTTCGAAAACATATTTATTCTGACTTAGAGGGAGAAATGCACTGGAGTACCGATGTGTACCATTTGCCCGAATTTAAATACAGTAATGTACATCTTTTACCCAAAACAAGCCACTTGTGGATATTATCGGGGGGTTCATGCAAATTTAATGTAGTTCCTTTTTCGCTGCACAAGGATCAAGATCAAATAAATATTCATTCTATTTCTACTTCTCCCGAAAGAAGATATATTTATAGCTTCTCAGTAAATAATGATCAAGAAAGACACAAATTTTTGAGTTCGGATTTTTTTCATAAAAAAGAAGATATGATTTTTGATTATTCAGAATTAAATCGAATCGTAGGGACTGGGCATTATCATTTCATATATTCCACTATTCTACGAGAGAATTCGTATTTATTGGCAAAGAGGCGAAGAAATAGATTTCTTATTCCAATCCAATCGATTCAAGAACAAGAGAAAGAATTAATCCCACATTCCGATTTAGGTATCTCGATTGAAATACCCATAAATGGTATTTTCCGCAGAAAGAGTATTCTTGCTTTTTTAGACGATCCTCAATACAGAAGAAACAATTCGGGAATTACTAAATATGGCACGGTAGGGGCGCATTCAATCATCAAAAAAGAGAATGTAATTGAATATGGCGGAGTCAAAAAGTTTAAGCAAAAATACCAAATGAAAGTGGATCGATTTTTTTTCATTCCCGAGGAAGTACATATTTTATCTGAATCCTCTTCTATAATGGTACGGAACAATAGTCTCATTGGAGTCAATACACAAATCACGTTAAATACAAGAAGCCAAATGGGCGGATTGGTCCGAGTGGAGAAAAAAAAAAAAAGGATTGAACTTAAAATCTTTTCCGGAGGTATCCATTTTCCTGGAGAAAAAGATAAGATATCTCGACACAGTGGTATCTTGATACCACCAGGAGCGGGAAAAACAAATTCTAAGAAATCAAAAAAATTGAAAAATTGGAT